TGCAACTATTCATTTTGAAACCATCTCCATACTAATTAATATAGTGGTAGAAAGAGCACCAATGTTGCGCCCGAACTTCAAACAATTTAGCTTTAACCATGTTTTGTTTAGGGTCCCATATTATTGGTTGATAGAGAATCAAAGTTTATTTACCAATGAATCGCGAAATGCTATGGTTCGTACATATGATTTCTGAATTTATTCAGAAGTAATTCGCGAGATCGTGCACCTTTCTTTCCTAATTATAAAGAATAAAGTGCAGCTGGTTAGATCCAGCTTATTCTTGAAATAAACAACTCGCACACACTCCCTTTCCAAAAAAAATCAATACACCAAGGACTACACTTAGATTTATTGGATTTGTTGCTAAAATATCGGTATTAAATCCGAAACTCCCGGCGGATGGCCAGTGACCCAAGGAAACGAAAGAATCGGTTACATTTTTCATAGGATCTCCTCTTATAGATAGGACTGACTGACTAAATCGAACAGAGTTCTTTTTGTATTACTTCGCCCTTTTTTTTATTTGATTGATTTTTTTATTAATTTTCTTAATATTTGAAAATTGAATAATTTTTATTTCAATAAGAAAATTGAAATACTTGTTAGAATTGGGTCTCAGGTCGCATATCAATTGCGAAATACCTCATTTGTTGCAACGCTTCCTAAAAAAGGGGGTTCCATTGGACTGAGAACGGGAAGGAAGAAAGCGAGTGGATCCGCTAATTCCTGATCCTCAAATTAGTCCTTCCCACGGGGTATTATCTCTAAGTTAAAGCTATTGTAGGAGTGAAATCGTTATTGTAGGAGTGAAATCTTGATATAATTCGAAAAATCAAGCGGCAAATCCAAGGTAATAAAATAAGAAAGACAAAACAAAAAACTTTACAAATTTATAGGATTAAACAAAGGGATTTGCAAATAAAAGTGCTAATGCCACGACCAGTCCATAAATTGTTAAAGCTTCCATAAAAGCCAGACTAAGCAATAAAGTACCTCGTATTTTACCCTCTGCCTCGGGTTGTCTTGCGATACCTTCTACAGCTTGGCCCGCAGCAGTACCTTGACCAACTCCAGGTCCAATAGAAGCCAGCCCTACAGCCAATCCAGCAGCAATAACGGAAGCAGCAGAAATCAGTGGATTCATGGTAAGCTCCTCGCATAAAAATAAAGAAATGGTTAATGATACAAGCAACCAATGAATTATGACTTATTATTCCATTACTAAGATCCACCCAATCCAGTCGAAATAACTATGAACTACAAATTAAAGTAATGAGATTATTGAATCGTATAAGCAGAACTGCTTCGATCTCGCGTTTTCCTATCCACGGAGTCTTTATCAATCCATAATCAATGCAGAAGGACCTAGTTCTTCCGTTTCATTTATTTGTTCCGAACCATTCATTCTTTCAATTCTGCACTCTTTCTCTTCTATATGCTATGCTTGATTTCATCTGTTTATTCATTCGGCCCAGACGAAACGGAAGAACTTCTATTGTAATTCCTATCTAAATTCACGGTGGGGTAGAAAAGTCAATAAGATATATGGATAGTTCATATATAACCAGTAAATATCTAATATCACATATACACGGCTTTCTTCCATAACGTAAACAAAAAATTCACATCTAATATTCAACCCGATTCTAGAATCATTCTTTGAAACATACAGAAGAGTTGGAAATAACATATACCCAGTTTGACCCCATCCCTAACCCATTTTTTATGAATCTCGTTTGTAAATTATTGGTTTCCTTTTCTTTATCATTATCCCGATCCCGCATTAATACAAGCATGAATACAAACTGACGAATTCATTAGTCTGACTGACTCCTTCCATATCAATACAATATCCATATTAGAAATCCAATTAATTGCATGCAATTAATTCAAATTTTGATCAATCATTGAATTGACTGAAATCAAATGAAATGGGATGGGAATAGTTTCATAGAACATTTTTTTTATCGCACATCGGAACCGGATAACAATTCTTATCTTATCCAAATTATGATTAGGTATGAATCGTAATCAATATTGTGATTGACTGAACAAATAGAAATCGAATATTGGGGAGTATGACATAAGTGGCCCCAACGGAAATCTTAGGAAAAAGATCCTTTAGATCTCGTTCATTCCTTTTTGTTGACAATTGAATTCCAAAATATCGTAATCTTTTTTACTAGTACTCTAAATCATATATATCCTTGTATCTATTCTGTTCCAAAATAGCTTATTTGAACCGCCTATACAATACATTGCGTTGGGATAAATAAAAAAGCATATTTTGAAAGATAGTCAATGATGCCCCTCCATGGATTCCCCTATATAAGCCGCGGCTAAAGTTGCGAAAATAAGAGCTTGAATACCACTTGTAAATAATCCAAGGAACATGACAGGTATAGGAACTACTGAAGGTACTAAAGAAACAAGAACAACAACTACTAATTCATCAGCCAATATATTACCAAAAAGTCGAAAACTAAGCGATAAGGGTTTTGTGAAATCTTCTAGGATGTTAATTGGTAAAAGTATTGGAGTTGGTTGAATATATTTACCGAAATAACCCAATCCTTTTTTTGTAAGACCTGCATAGAAATAGGCTACTGACGTAGGTAAAGCTAAAGCAACAGTAGTATTTATATCATTCGTGGGTGCGGCTAACTCCCCATGAGGTAACTGTATTATTTTCCAAGGTAAAAGAGCACCCGACCAGTTGGAAACAAAAATAAATAAGAACATAGTTCCAATAAAAGGAACCCATGGACCATATTCTTCTCCAATTTGAGTTTTGCTCAAGTCTCGAATGAATTCAAGGACATATTCGAAGAAATTCTGACCGTCGGTTGGAATGGTTTGTGGATTCCGAACAGCTATAGTAGCAGAACCTAATAAGATAGCAATTACGAACCAAGAAGTAATAAGTACTTGGGCATGGACTTGGAAACCTCCTATTTGCCAATAGAAATGTTGGCCTACTTCTACACCGGATATATCGTATAACCTTTTTAATGTGTTGATGGAACATGGTAGAACATTCATATTGCTTGCCCTCTGACAGAAATAGAACTTAAAAAGGAATTATTTTGATTCAATTATCTCTTTATCGATTCGCCTACTTTAACTGTATATTTCGGATACCAAGTAATTACATAATATCCCCGGGAATTTTTATCTTTTATATTCAGGATGGATATAGTATAGTAACCGATTCCATAAATCGATGGAATTGACGAAGTAATTGACTTATCTTATTATTAATCAACGATTTCTTATATAGCTATAACGACCCTCACAAATTGCAGATACTAATTTGTTAAGAATTAATCGAATTGAAGCTATAGCGTCATCATTGGCTGGAATCGAAATATCTGCAAGATCTGGGTCACAATTTGTATCGATTAAACAAATTGTTGGAATTCCCAAAGTAACACATTCTCGAAGAGCCGTATATTCTTCTTGCTGATCAACGATGATTACAATATCAGGCAACCCCGTCATATAGTTGATGCCACCCAGATATGTTTGCAAGTGAGATAATTGTCTCTTCAACATTGCTGCATCTCGTTTCGTAAGACGGTTGAGTCTTCCCGTCTTTTGTTCTGCTCTCAAGTCCCTGAACTTATGAAGTCTTGTTTCTGTAGTGGACCAATTTGTTGACATACCACCGAGCCATTTTTTATTAACATAATGACATCGAGCCCTTATTGCAGCCGATGCTACTGAATCAGCTGCTTTATTTTTTGTACCAACGATTAAGAATTGTTTTCCCCTACTTGCTGCATCAAAAACTAAATCACAAGCTTCTGATAAAAAACGAGCAGTTCTAGTAAGATTTGTAATATGAATACCTTTACGCTTTGCAGAGATGTAAGGTGCCATTCTAGGATTCCACTTCCTAGTACCATGACCAAAATGAACTCCTGCTTCCATCATTTCTTCCAGATTTATGTTCCAATACCTTCTTGTCATTTCTCCCCACACTTCCTCTTTTTTTTTTACGAGGTACCCTGAAAAAATTGTTCCGATGGAACCTTTCTACCGGAGATTGAGCGGTAATACATGGTCCAAGCCATTAATTCCTTTCTATTCATTTTTTTTAACAAAAGAAGGGACCGGCTAGTTAAAGTTAAATTATAAATTAAAAGGATGATCGCTCTTAGGAATCAGTAAATCCTGTAAATGATTGTTCTGATGTATCGTTGTATCGTGGAAATTTTTGGAGATGCAAGAATCCAATAATTTTTTGTGGTGGAACAAAATATCTCTGATGCCCCCCTCGAATAGATTCTTCTTTTCGATTTCCAAAGAAATGTTGCTGTGTTGGCTTAAACGGTGCACTAATCCTTTGAATCCGGTACCAATGGGTATCACACCCCCCAGAACAACATTTTCTTTCAGGCCTTTCAACCAATCGATACGACCTCGTAGAGCGGCTTTTGCTAAAACTCGAGCAGTTTCTTGAAAACTCGCTTCAGATATGAAACTTTGAGTATTCAGAGACGCTCGCGTTATGCCCAATAAGACGGCTCGGTAACAGATCGTTTCTTCCAAAGCGCGCCCCGTTCGTTCCGCTCGCAACAATCCAATGAATTCACCTGGTGAAAAAACATTAGACATTCCATCTTCTGAAACCAACACTCTTGATGTTATTTGACGTACAATAATTTCTATATGCCTATTATGTATCTGCACTCCCTGGGATCGATAAACTTTTTGAATTTTATTAACCAAAGATATACGACTTTGCGCTATGGTTAGCTCAGCGCTAATCAAGAATCCCCAAGGAATCCCAAGAATTCTTGTTATACGTTCGTTCCAACCTTCAACCCGTTTTTCTAAGTTCATTGATATTGAATCAATCGAACGAACTTCTAACACTTGTTCTACTTTTGGAAGACCTTGCGTTATATCACCAGATCTCGATTTTTCATATATAAATGTAACTAAGGTATCTCCTTCGTAAAGGATTTCCCCATAATGGCCATGAACGGTTGCTCCTGGAGTAGCCAAATAGGGCTTTGCAGATCTTATTACTAAAGAGTCAACATGAACAATTAGAACCTGACCCGATTTTAGATGTGGTCCATACTTAGATATACATACATTTTCACAAAAAAACTGTCCAAGGCTAATTATCGTCGATGTTTCTTCACAATAATCGTGATGGAAAAAATACCAATTCCGATTGAATGGATGAAAAATCATGTTACTGGATGGATTGGGATTATAAATCCTCCCATTTTCATCCATTAAATAATATTTAAGTATTTGGAAAGTCTGTTTTAAATTGTCAAGCAGCGAATGTTTATTTACCAAGATCTGATTATGAGTTATTAAATAGTAAAATGAAAAAAAATTCGTAATTTTAGGGACAATTCCTAAAGGACCCAACGAATTCCTAATTGGAAGTAGTGGATCCCTTTTATTTGATTTTTTTGTCACATTGTTGTTATATTTCAAATCGTTGAGTGGACCTATTCGAGAACAATTAGATGATGACAAAGTTATCAAAGATTCGCATTCCTTATTTCTATTCACCAACGTACGAATAGTTCCTTGATGCCAGGTAAGTGATTGTTTAATCCTTACCTTGGAATAAAAAGGATTGAGATTGGTACGATCTGATCCATTAGCGGGAATTAATCCTGCCGGATCATTCCTTTTTCTGGTATACAAAATGAGGGACTTCACTAAGTCCATTCTTATGAAATCTCGAATCAGATCATTTACCCTTACCTCAACAAAGGATGCATGAACCTCCTCTATGGAAGAACCCTTTTTGTCTTGGTCCCAATTCAATACTAAACAAGTTCGAACTAATTGAATATTTGTATGAGAAATTCCGCGAATTGGTTTACCATTTCCAGAAAGGATATAATTGACAACTCGAAGTTGCACATGATCCCTTTCCTGCAAGGGATCCTGGGGGAAAAGCGTTGCTAAATTTAGCCCGTCCGCCGTTTCATATGTGACTACGGGTCGAACCAAAACAAAATACTTTTTTTTGGTGGGTGTGATCCGTTGGACATAGATCCAATTTTTTGATTCCTTAGAATTTTTTTTTCCCGTTCCTAGTGGTATCAAGATGCCGCTGTGCCAGGATATCTTATCTGTCTCTCCAGGAAAATAGATATCCCCAGAAAATATTTTGAGTTCAATCTTTTTTTTTTTTTTCTCCACTCGGACCAATCCGCCTACTCGGCTTCTTATATTGAAAGTAATTCGTGTATCTACTCCAATGATACTATTGTTCCGTACCATTATAGAAGAAGATCCGGGTAAGATATGCACTTCCTCGGGAATGAAAAAAAATCGATCTATTTTCGTTTGGTATTTTGACCTAAATTCTTTTGTTCTTCGATACTCAATCAAATCCTCTTTTTTGACGATTGAATCCACCTCTATAGTCCCATATTGAGTAATTCCTGAACTCTTTCTTCTGTATCGGGGATCATCGAAATAAGCAAGAATACTATTTATACGGAAAAGACCATTTATGGGTATTTCAATCGAGATACCCGAACGGGGTATTAGTTCTTTTTCTTGATTAGATTGTAATGGAATGATGAATCTATTTCTTCGCCTCTTTGCCAATAAATCAGAATTATCGTCGAGAATGGGGGGATATATGAAATTACAATGAACATTACATATGATTCGATCAGGTCCTGAATAATCAAGAACCCACTCCTCCTTTTTACCAGAAGGATCCGACCTAAACGATTTGTGTCTCACTTGATCATTAGTCACTGAAGGGTTAGAAATATATTTTCGTTCGGCAGAAAGAGAATGAATATTTATTTGATCTTGATCCTTGTGGAGCGAAAAAGGGACTATACTGGATCTGTACGGAACTCCAGATACTATCCACAAATGACTTGTTTTTGGTAAGAGATGAACATTACCATATGTATATTCGGGTGCATGGTACACAGCGATACTCCAGTGCATTTCTCCCTCTGAGTCAGAATAAATATGTTTTCGAACTCTCTCTTTAAAATTCAAGGTGGATGCTTCGGCGCGAATCTCAGCAATCACTTGTTCTGATTCTACATATTGATCATTTTTAACTAAAATCAAACTTTTTGGTGGAATATTCACATTATGTAGAAGATCTTGACCCTCAATAGTTACATATAGGTCTATATAACATAGAAAAGCAGGATACCCATGACGTGTACGTGTGGGATGAACCAAATCTTCATTGAATTTTATTTTTCCATTATCAGGAGCTCGTACATGTTCTGCAGTACCACCTGTAAATACTCCACCGGTATGAAAAGTTCTTAATGTTAGTTGAGTCCCGGGTTCCCCAATAGATTGACCCGCAATAATACCTACTGCTTCTCCCAATTCGACCAAGTCGCCATGAGTGGGACTACGGCCATAACATAATCGACAGATCCAAGATGTACTCCTGCAAGTAAAGGGGGTTCTAATAGATATTGGTTGTACTCGAAAGGTTATGAATCGATTAACAAGCCCAATCCCAAT